ATAAGCACTCGCTCTTCTTCTCCTGAATTACCTTAATATGAACGAACTGAGAGTCATCCTGAAGGACATCCACTGATATATCTTTGCTCTTCCACAGGACCCAAATCCCACCAGAAGAACCTTGAGGTTCCAACCGATGCGATGACGGTTTTAACCACTTTCTCGGCCTTCTCACCACTGACCCTAGTTTCAAAAAGAAAAGCACAACTCTCTCAGGTGAATTAAGTCCATTCTTACACCATGAAACCTCGGCGGCGATTCCAAACTAGAATCTTCCACACAATAAGGAAAAGACTATACCACCCATGTTGCAGTGAGGCTACCCATCATATGACGAGCAATCCGGCTGCATTTGTCTCATCTCTCAAAAAATTTTATTGGTTGGACACCCTTGTGATGACCGCCAAAGCTATGCCATCTTTATTCCAACTTCCTCTGTGTTGTCAAGGATCTACACACGCATAATGTTATAGCTATAGGGTGCCGCCCGTAGCCAACCCCTATATGCTTTAGACCCTCATTTTCCTCTGATTTATTTGTGGCTTCTTCATAACAAAGAGCTTCCTGATCTTTGGCAACTAGGGGCTTTATAGGGGTCCTCTTGTTGTAGGTCTTCAAACTACATTGAACAAACTAGAACGCCTTCAATTGCTTTCTGCATTCGCTAGTTCGGCATTCTCGATCTTCTATCTTTCCTGCAGGCATGGAAATTAAACTGGAATGAGACCTTCCTTTCTGTCGACATTCTTTTCCATTCAATCTCTCTTTCCTCCCTAGCTACTATAACTAGAAGTTGCAAAGCTTACTCGAAAACGAAGGGCATCCAGTAGAAGTATGCCACGGTCATAGCTACTCTTCCTATTCCTACCTGGATTGACTTAGCATGTCAGTCTAATCTAACCTTATAGACTAAAAGGAAGGGATGAAGGAACTCCAGTCCAGGCAAACCTGGGCTTTGAACATGTGCAGGTTTCCATCCTGATGAGAGACTGCTAGAGGAAGGCGAAGCTTTGGGCAGTAGTCATATATCTTATTCTCAAACTGCTACATCGTCACATCTCTTCGCTTTCTAAGAAGCTACTTTAGCAACAACGGCTTTAGGATTAAGGCTGCACCGTCCGCTCACTAATCCCTTATCCTTCACTTACTTTCCTGAGTCATCGTTTGCTAGTACCAGAGTTGGATGCTGACTTCGCTTTCCTTCCTTATTTTTTTCCCTGGCTTTCAAGCCATTCACTCGCTTATCCGGAATGAGCTACCGAGTTGGAGTACAGGAAAGAAGCACCACTTCTTTATTGTCTTGAAACCCCGCTCTGAACCCGAATCGTAGAACTCGGACATGATAGATTTATCATCTCAGGTTAATCAATTCAATGATCGGCTTCTTTCTTGCTCGAGTCGAATCGCAGCCCGGTCAGTCAAAGGACAAAGCTTTCCTACCCTTATAGAGAAAGGTAACTGTTTACTAGGCTATTCTTCCCATTTCGAAAGAGGCCAGATACAGATACCACTATGAGTAGCCCAAGCCAAGGAAAGAAGGCAAAGGTGCCCTGGGAAAGGCTAAGTCAAGGCAAAAACAAAAAGCTTAGTCGTTTTCAAGTCTGAGGGTGAACGAACGGGATTTCTATTTCATTCAGAGCCCGGTCGGGGACTCATTGAGAGCAGACTCCCTTAGTTGCTGTAACTCCCTCATTCCCCTTGGGACGGAGGAAAGATTTTCTAAAAGCCGGCGGTTTCTTTGTGTTAACAATGGATACTTCTTGGTCTTTGCCGGAATTCCGACTTGGGGATACCTTTGACCGATTGCCTGCCCCTTCATTATGATTAGTAAGATGGGGAAAAGCAGAAGAGGAAGAAGAACCTTTCAGAATGGGTCCCCATAAACAAAGAGTTGACGGGTTTTCAACGGCCTGTCGAAGATTAAGTGACAAGCTATCCAATCCAGTAAAACATAATTTTCCTGCAGGCCTTCCGCTGAGTCTTCCTCGGGCCAGGAGTCGGTTAACTAGTCATCGGTCTTTGGCACCAAAGAAAGTAGGAAGATTTAAATCAGTGCTTCCAAAGGCGTATGGTGCATCAAAGAAAGAGAAGGGCTCTCCTTCTGTACCTTGAACCTAGCTCCCATCACCATGCCCAGTTTGTGCACAATTTGGATGAACAAAGTGTGCAATGCGTGGAGTCAGATCACTACCATACCTTTTTTTCAATTGATCTAGTGAACATAGGCTTTGAGTGCCTACCAGTTGGTCGGCTAGACTATGACTGAGTCAAGCGGACACCTGCTAATCTGCGCTTCCATTCGCCATAACATAGACCTAAAGCCAAGCCATCGACGAAGAACCTATCACCGACTTCTTTTCACACTTTGCCTTCTACCTTAAGCTCTCACTCCTAGCGTGCTAAGCCGACTCAGTAAACAGATTCGCTAGTTGGGTCAAATGGCACTCTTTCAATTATCCGTATTGCAACGTGACGTATACTTTAACCTTCCCCATACATTTCGAACCTCCGAAAGTCGTAAACCTGTCTGTCCTGTTGGAAAGGCAGGACGAGAACTATAGTATAGGACGGGAACTGCAGTGCTCTAATTGCTCCTTTTCCCTATGGTGGGTATTGTCTTCATTCGGTGGCGGCATCCTTTCATTATTATGCCGGATTGGCTTCTCCATTTCCGGTGGCATAATATTTCCTTGTTGGCATATTCTTTTTTTCATCTTTCTAGCGTACGGTGTGAGCGTTCCCGTGTGAGGCACTAGTGGAAGTCGGCTTTGGAGATCGTAGAGATTCTCGGCTGTATAAGCGAGAACTTATATACAGCAAGAGGGCAAGGCAGGAAATTCCTCCCAACAAAAGACTTAAATGAAATATTTGTACAGCAGGTCTCTTTTCCGGTTGTGGCGGACAGGCCTGAGAGATTCTCTTTTGTATTCTCTTTTTAGTCCCAGTTGTAGCCTTCGTGACTTAATCTAGATACCGGTGTGGTGGTTAGGAAGCGTCCATTCAAATTAGTAGCTTGTTGAGAAGCAAGTCACAATCGGGTAACGAATCTTTTCCAGAAGGACTGAAAGAGGGCAACCGAATGAAAAGGGGCTGAACTGAAGGGAAAAGAGAGTCCGCGTGGCCCTAGCAAAAATGAGGATTCAGACTTTAAGCTTTTGAGAACCGTCAAATCGAATTCATAACACCTGTAATAAAAAAGATTTTTTAGCGAGATTTCGGTGCCAGCTTTTTGGGGAAGGACAACTGTGACACACGCCCGGTCTTTCGACCGACGTTATAACTTACCTTATCCTTTCCTGTTTTTGTATTTACTGAGTCACTCATCTTTCCAGGCTTTTCTTTCTTAGGCTTTAGCATTTGTTTAAGATTTTCTCTTCTTTAGCTTCTTTATCCTGAGCTAATAGTCCTTGTCCTTACTATATATTATTTATGATTGCTAGCAGTAAACAGAGAAGATCCCATACATGCAGTTAACTTGAAAGAACCTCTTGCTTCACTTCAAGATGGGATTTGCTTAGCCAGTGCTTCGACTGCCTTTCCGGACTCTGTCGATGGTATGCTTTATAGCTCCGGTCCGCACATAGTATAGCAATATAAGATAAGACTTGGTAGCACGGTTGGTAGTAGGGTTACGGTCTTATTGTTCTTTTTATTTATTATACGAAAGCGAATCGGCTCTTTCCGTCTTGCATAAGAGGTCCTTTTCTGCCGGAAAAGTAAGAAAGTCAAGTGCTAACGTGCAGCTCCCATTCCTCCACCAAGAGAAAGCCTAAGAGAAGACCATGCTACCAGTCCTAGCTGGCACCGAAGCCAAGGGAAAGAAAGCATTTGAACAAGAGGAATGAAAGAAGAGCTTATTCGTATTCAATGCTAGCCGACCCAGCCTCCCAGATCCGCATCAGCGAGTGGAAATCAGTCGAAGTGTAGTATGTTGAAGGAGTGGTAACTAAGAAAGCTATGCCAAAGTCCCCTAGAGAAGAAGCAAAAAGAGAAAGATGGCTCGCAATGGAGGTCTCCTATGCTCGCTAATGAGTAGCCCATCCTCACCATTATAACCTTCCCTTTCCCAAGGCATACATAAAGGATATGGAGCATTGGGTGGTGCATTAATAACTTAATTATCGAAGGAATAAGCTTTTTCACTTCAAAAAACTGGAATAATACCGGAGTGCATTTGAAATAACTACTTCCCCAGCCACCTTTACAGACAGGACTGACCTGATTGGATTGCTTTCTTCCTCGTCTAAGAAGCAGAATCAGCCTTCTCATCCTTATAGAATCTCATTCATCTATGGAAGGATGGAATAATCGTTGGGTACCCTGAACGGGTGAGAGATCCTGGAAAAGGGAGTCTTCTGGTTGCGGGATCTCCGGCATAAGCTTTCTTCCCTTGTCGGCCCTCCAATTTTCATGCCCGATAGTCAAAGTAAAGCACGCACTTCAAGTGGCGCGATTTATGTCGTTGCGCAGGGATGCTCTTCCCGTAGTGCCCCCTTCTTCCTCCTTGTCTCTTTCTCTGCGGCCTGCGTGGGACTGATCCGGACTGATAACCCGAACCCTTCGTAGACTGAACTCTCTTCTCTTTAGGCTCGCGTAGGTTAGGGAACTCGCCTCCTTCACTGCTTCCACTCCAACTCGAACTAAAAACCTCTTCCTCATCTTGACTCATGGCGTCTTCATCAGTGAGTAAATCCTCATCATCATCCTCCGTAAGATAAAAGAACCTAACTCCTGGGCCTGTGCAGACTCTTGGCGAGGCTGTTCCAAGTGTGTAGGCCCCACATGTTGCTCATCTCCCCCTGTTGGTGGTCTTACAGTAGCAATGGACGTAGAAGGAATTCTTTGCATGGCTTTTAACGTTTGCATGAGAAGGTTCAATAACATTCACCTTAGTGGGACCCCCCAGCACCATCTTTCCTTAGTAAATACTAGATGGATTCCCTATTGCTATGCTAGCTTCCTTGGGAATACTACCTTGCACTGGTTTAGGCGGTATCCGGGCCCTTTTAGAGGCAACAGTTGACTTCCCCTTATTGTGGTCCCTCGAATATTCTACTGTCTTGTTACCTTCCACAGAATTCGCAGGAAGCCCCAATAGCCTATCCTCTTTCTAGCTTGAGGATGTAAAAGTCGTTCTTGTCCGTTCTGTCTTTCTCTGAGAGTGAGGGTAGTAGGTGTAGAAGCAGTCTTGTAGCCTTTAGTCGGCTAAGAGCCATTTCGGTATCGTGCTAGTAAGGTAAGAGCAGCTGTCGATTCTGGTAGCATTCCAAGTCTTGGATTGGTCCATTCGTTAAGCATTGGAATCGCTTTGCCCGCTATTCCTTCTCTTTCTGTCTATCGTTTATCTTTTTCTTTTTAGCGAGTGAAGTTCCTCTCCTTTTAGATGTGCATTCCCGATCTTTTTAGTATCTTGAATATTAGATTTCGAGTTAAGAGGTGTCTATGCCACTAACCAACTCCTTAAAGAAATACAAGAGCTTCTCCGGCAAACCACTAGAAGTACCCATCGAGTCGAGCAATTGGATGCTAAGAAAGGTTTCTTTCTGGGCTAAATTCAAAGGCTATAGAGTGTTCCATTTTTAAAAAAGAAAAAGCCAGAGATGTAATGTAGTCTTTGATGAAGAAGCATCTGGAAGTGGGAGCTAAATCGGGAAGAGAAGAAGAAAAAGAAAGTCGTAGTTCCAACTTTGAATAAGAATATGCAGCCCTCTCCTCTCATAATCAAAGTCCAGCAATAGCAGATTCAGAATCAGATAAGATGCAACAATTCCTTATCCAGGATCAACTTAGTCCTCGCCAGCAACATCTCCAAGAAATTTCCAGATGAAATGATTCCTCCAAAGAGTCTCAAACAATACCATTATCAGACGAAGTCTACCCTCCAATTAAAACACCGAAACCAAGGTAAACCGAAAGCCAGACATAGAACTCCGTTAACGGGATCCACAACTTCTTTATCTATGATAGCAATAGCAGCAAATGAAACTTCAAAAGATTCCACTTGAGAGCGGCATCCATCCGGTTATTTCGACAATAAGGTATTCTCTATTTCGAGAAGGTAAAGGCGTAGGCGAGTTTCCTGATTTCCAGTAATGAATATTGAATATTTCCGCATATTTTATTGAAAGTGCTATTCCCTTGTTTCCAGTACTTTTTAGTATATCCCGAGCTAGCTTCCTTTAGGCCATCCAGTGAGAAAGACAGTCTTATTCCATCTCTTGGAAGAGTTCCCTGCCATCCATTGATAGAAAGCTTAATTCATTGAGTGGAAGATGGCTTAATGGAAGTTGTAGTGTCTGGGACTTCTGTTCCAGCCTTAGGAGATACAAGTTTGCAGGTGAATAAATGATTTCCTAATTTCTTCTTTCCCAGCGGTTTGAGATCCAGTAGAAGTGTGAGTGCCGCCTGTGAAAAATCCAATTATAGATGTATTGTATAAAGGACAGTTATCAAACTTAAGCTATAATATACTTATACTTGATCAACCGAAAGCACCTCTTTGCGAGATATGTTATCAAGCTTAGGTGCCTTACGTAGCAAACTAGGACAAGTTTAGTTTTCAAGCTTTGACATTTATTTTTTTTACACAAAAGCAAGCGGCGGGAATAGAAAATGTAGCCCCTTTCTCTTAAAAAGAAGAGGATAGATAGGTCCACGAGTTAAGACAGAGAAGTTCTGACTAATAAAGTAGGAGTTTACCCACGAGAGTCAGAGGCAGTATCAGCACCGAAGAAAGCAGGGATAGGTGCAGTCGCATTCGATCGAGAGTCTGATACCCTTTCCAAATAAGGTATATGGGGGAAAGACAGAGTGCCTAGAACAGACTTACCGAGACAAGAGCCTTCTTTTCTTCACTTCAGTAATCAACCGAGCGAAAAGCCAGCCCTTTATTATTAGTAAGATAGGTGACGCGAATATCATAATATATCTTTCTTTTCAAGCTTTCCCGGAATAAGGAACTTCTTCCCGATCTGCCGCTTTATCATTTGTCGTTTAAAAAAAAGGAATTTCCCCTCATTTTTAACAGTGCTTAGCTTAGGTCGACTAACCGGACCCCGGTGAGATAGCTTTCTTAAGGATTGGCTGTCCTACTTACCATGCTTCCCATGCCATGTGCTTCCCTCAATACTTGAACTGGGGCTTCCCCATATATATAGTCAAGCCCGCCCCTCAACAAGCTAATTAAGGGAAGTGGGGGCAGTCTCTGTCTGTTATGAATTCGAGATCTCGGGGTCGAGTCGAGGAAGTAGCAATAGTCGAAGTCAAAGTGGAAAGAGAACCTAATTGGAGTATTAGGCGAACTTTCACATGCACTTGCTCTGGCTTCTTAACTTAAGAAAGATTGAGACGACAAGCTTTCAAGCGGCAAAAGCAGCGATTCCATGAGCAGGCACTAGTTCCGGAACTTAAACTATCGTTTGAGCAAGTGAGTCAGGAAGTGATGGTAGTCAAAAGAATCGGAACTTCTTTTGTCTTCCCTAGGGGAAGATCTGTTGACTTATCGACCAGAAAGCCTTTGCTATTATATAGTCCTCAGCTCTCTTTCATAAGACTCGTGTAGTCCACCCCAAAAGGAGCTCCACTTTTAGCAGGAAGTTACTTATTTGGAAGCGATAAGTAGATTGATTGCTCGAAAGAGCCGTACCTAGCTAAGGGAGGAAGCTATCTATATTCGCCGGACAGAGAAGACAGGGCTATTGCAGTGGCTACTATGGAGATTCCTCCTGCCACCGAAACCCAGACGCCAAAGGGATTTTTCCTATCCTCTATTCTAAGCGCGATAGACGAGTACCCGATCAAGTGAAGACAGACTCAAGCTCGAGCGAAAGTTCAACGAATCCTAGTTAGTTAGCTTGGCACTAGGAGTTGTCTAATCAAAAGGCGTAAGCGCAGCAGTTAGAATTTCATCCGCATCTGGCTTTTCGCTCCTCTCCAACCAGTCGAGTGCTTCTTCTTTCTCCCGCCGGGGGAGTGGAAGTAAAAGACCCTCATTATTAGGTGTACTGTGGTACCCAAGAGTTAGGTATTGTTTCGACGAAAACTAGGAGTTGTTTAGTCGAATGGATATGGCCTCATTTGAAAAGGAGGTCATTCCCAACGATCCTACTCCTGTCAGCCTCGGACGACTGGGTCAATCGGTTGAAGGAGCAGGGAAGAGACGAAGATTTGCCATAGGAAACTGGCTGAATCAGAGGTTATTAAACTCTGTTCATAGATGGCTGATGGATGTTATCCGTCAGATTACTATGGGTGGCATGCATGGATGTCTTTTCTGCCTTAGCCATTCTCCCTACGTAGCAACTTTAAGTAGATGATAGATGGGATGAGATGCTAGCCTTAGCGCAGAAGATCCATCATTGAGCCTTAGGCCACTACTAAAGATAGGATGGATTGTCAGGAATGGTAGATGGAGCAAGGATGTATAGCAGGCTTAAAACACGAACGACACAAGTAGGACGCACTGAGGCCGAGGTACGTAGTGACGTCTCTTGCTGGGCCTTTTTTGATAAGGAATGGTCGGTTTGTTAGTCTTAATCCAGCGACTGGCCTTGCTCCGAGCGATATCCGAAGTATGGTTCGCTCGCTAGTTATATGCTTAACACATGCATCTGAGGTCAGAGGTGCCGCTAAGGTGAACGCTCAGCTTCAACTCTGACTTTCTATTTGAAGTGCACTGAAGGTTAACTATGTCAATCTACAACTCAATGTGATTGGCTTCGTCCGGGCTCAGTCTCTTCCGGCCGCCTCATCCTACTTACTCCACTCGCTATGTTTTGCTGCCAAACGGACTCTCTCGGAGGTTTTCCCGTGGATGTAATGCTTAGCAACCCGTGCGCCCCTACCCGAGAGGCAAGCTTGGCGGCGCGAGTGATGCGGTAACAAGCCGAATCCAAAGTACCTCGACACAAATGAAAAAAAAAATAAGATAAGAAGTGCCTATCCGCTCATCAAGTAAAGAAAGGCATCGATACATCGAGGACCAGGGCGGTGAAGTGGGGAAGGTGGACAGTAAGCTAGTAATTGCGTTAAGAAAAAGCGGTAGAAGGGCGTGAAGGTGTACTTTCTTTCGCGGTTGTTGGGTATTGTATTAGTGGCAAGCCGACTGACTGATAGGGTCACGAAGAGCCCAACGAATGGAGGACCAGAACTGCTTTGCTTAACACACATATAGTTCAGTTCCCTCAATTCATCACCAACATGCTTGATTCCAATCTCGAGGGACTGAACCCGCTCCTCGAGAATGAAGCTTGCTGGCGATACCGGTATCCATCTATAGCCGTTAGTTCATCGGTGTCGGGGGAGTTTGGTATACCCCCAGCTGTCCCTTTCCCCATGGGGCGGGCTCCTATGATAGGGTCTAGGGAAATCTACCTCTTTTCCGTTTTCGCTCCTTTTTCTTTTTCGTTCCTTCCTTAGGTCTGTCTCCTTCGGCGGATCTTGGGACTCCTTTTGCTGGCTTCGGGCTTTGATCTTTCTCTTATCTGGTGTGGCGTCCTGCTTCATCTTTAGGTGTCCTTATTGGTCTCTATCCGCCAGTGCGTAGCTCCGTAACTTTCCCTCTCCCCAGCGGTAGCCGGAGCTCGCACAACCCAAAAAAGAAAAACAAACAAAGCGTGGTTCATGGTAGGCTCTGATAATGGTTAGGGTAGGGGTTTAGTAAAGGATCTCCAGCATGGAACGATGCTCCTTCTCATGCCCGCCAACATCCAGAAAACCCGCCTTCTCACGCTAATGAAAGCCCCTCTTACAGAACAACTAGTGCGAGAGCCCCCTATACAGAAGGATACTTTATTTTGTCTAACTCTCCAGAAGAGACCAAGTCGTTTACTTCATATTTGTGACTCTTGCCAACTATTGGTTCTTTAACTGACACTTGACTCGAACCGCTTGCCATATCTAAACTAGCTACTGGCAAAGAGGGAATTGATTCAAGATCCCCTTGCGCCCTACAACCCGAAAGTGACTCTCTATCAAAGCACCTGCGGTGGGCTAAGCGCAAGGAGTCTTAGAGTCTCGATACTGGCTAACGGAAAAAGAACGGCGAACAAGTAGTTGTTCTACAACCCCCAGAACTGTACGCAGCGCTTTTCAAAACAAAAACAAGAAGTGGTTTGTTTTTTCTAAGTCGCTCTGCGAAAACGGTTTTCTGTCTACGAGCGCCTGTCTGCCTTCACGAACGTCTACTAACTCACTAGCCCTAAACCGTAACTGAAACACTCTCTTCTCCAACCAAAGCCGCCATCCAGATTCAGAAGCGGAAGCGGAAAGAGTTTACTGAAGAGGCTTTCATCTACGGCCTCCCTAATTTATGCTATCTTCGTTTCATTAGGGAAGTAGCCTAGCTCAGCTGGGGGAAGCTCCTAATGGAAATAGAGTACTCTCATTAAAGCAGGGTGACATATTACCGTTGACCTCAGACCTCACACCAGATTTCCTCTTCCCGATCCCCCGAAAAAGGGAAGATGCTCCTGTAGGTAGGAGCTACTTAACTTTCTTCGGCGCTCCCTTCGAACTGATATCCAAAGATTCCCTGTAACAGGATGGTTTGAAATGATGGTTTATTACAGGTTCTGGTGACATGAATAGGATGAGCATACGAATGAGCCGGAACATGGATAACGTAGTGGTTCGAGCCGGTCGAGAGTACGAGATTACTGACCGAAGACTCTTCCATTGAGATGGGCCGAAGCCCTGCTAGCGAAGGAATGCATCCAACAGTGTTCTGTCTCATTGGTCCTCTCATGCCAGAATTTGCTCATAAATCCACTTTGTTCTCCCGGAAATCACTTTCATTATAATACATGACTTATGTGACTTCGATCTGATACCTCTCGATTCAGAGAGGAAATGCGCGTATCATTTTGACTCGAATTCTACTATACTAATTGGATATGGGACTGGTTGTGAAGGGAAGCTTTGTGGGAGAAAGGAGGAAAAGGTCAGGCTAGTAAAGGCTTTACTCAAACATATGGGATAGATTACGAGGAAGCCTTTGCCCCGGTAGCCAAGATGAAGTCTGTTCGTCTCCTGCTCTCTATTGCTGCGAATCGAGATTGGCCTCTGTTCCAATTAGATGTTAAAAATGCCTTCCTGAACGGGGACCTACAGGAATAAGTTTACATGAGTCCTCCACCCGGTTGTGTAAGGGGGGGGAGAACAAGAGAGGTCAACTGGAGTGGAAGCCAAAGGGGCCGAGAATCTGTGATCGATCCGAAGAACCACTGCCAGATACGATTCTGCTCCCCCTTCGTACTACCAATGCGATTCTTGCCCGGCTTTCTTTCGGCTTAACTTAAGAAGGCTGCGGTGAGAATGAGGATCACTTCGGAACTCTAGGAGGGCGTTTTAGGGCGGGATCTAAAAGTTCTCCAACGTGTTGCGGAGCCTTCGGCCGTGAGAGGGTCTGTCTTTTGGCTTCCTCAGGGCCGTGTGAAGCTTAGCTTGCTTTAGCAGCCACGTGATGATTCAAGATTCGTGGTAGGCGTAGGAGCTGGGCGAAGCGGTAGCGAAGCTCAGGTGGTGATGCAAGTGCGCGGTGAGCGTAGTAGCCCCCTCGGGCATGCTCTTTGTACAACCAAGCGAAGAGCTAGTGAGGGCCGGAAATATCGTATGTAGTGTAGAATCGGATCTGAAGCTCTTTACTAGGATTGGAACAAGCGAGGAACGAGTGACCACAAGCTCCGCTTAAGCGCTCGATATTTAGCTTAAAACATGTTCATCATGTGGCCGAGCGAAGCGCACCTGCGTGAAGCAGCCTAGCATCACTTTAGATAGGAGCAGAATGGATGACTTACAACTGAAAGTTCTTCGGATCGATATATCGTACGACGTAATGGAGATCTTGGTCTAGGTCCGGTGGTTCGCAGAATTCGGGACCTAACGATGTTCGATTCGTCACATGAACGGGAGCGGACGATTCCCTCGTCTCCCCCTTTTTCGGGGAATGGCTGCAATCACAAGCAAGTGATTGAATGAGTGGGGGCTCCGAAAGCACATGCGGGATAAGCAGGTCTTTCAGGAGACGGTCTAGAAAGAAAAGAGAAGTCTCAACAAGCTGGAACTAATCAAGAGGCTAGAAATTCATTTTTTGACAAAGTTCATGCCACGACGATCTATATGGAAGGGCTGTTTTGTTGATGCATTCCTGTTGAAGTTGAAAAAGAGACAAACACTCATGTTTCAGCTCCCGGATCTGCTTGGATTATCGTATAATAAGAGGAGCCGTCTTAGGAAATGACTGAACTTAAAAGACAGATGCCACCGCTGCGAGGCGAGGGAGTAACTTGTCTGATCTTGCGGTGCACTCACTCCCGTTACGAGAATGAAATGACGCCCCAGCTCGACTCGAGACCAAGACTCCTTACAACTCGCACCAATAGCGGCACTGAGCGGCCGGAGATTGATTGAAAAGGCAGCCGCCCCTCCCCCCGCCTACCTACTCGTGCTCGTAGCTCGATCGGAGGTTAAGAGAGAGTGTGGTCCGGCGGAAAAACAGAAGTCGTCCGTATCAAGTGATACGTTAATTGCTCAGTAGTGCTTCGCCACTACCGTAGCTGGCGGAAATAGCTTAATGGTAGAGCATAGCCTTGCCAAGGCTGAGGTTGAGGGTTCAAGTCCCTCCTTCCGCTCTTGGCTTCGTCGTTTAGTGGTAACGAGTAGAGTAGGCATCGCCTCTCGATCCAATCCGTCTTTCCCTGGCCTCCCCACCACACTCTTGATACGAAATAAACCTCCCGCCATAGAATAGAGAAGAAAGAGATCTAAAGTCTGGGTCCCCTCGATCACCCTTCCCTTGAACCTGAACTGGTCGAGAGAGATGAACCCGCACCACATTTTATAACCTTCGAACCGAAACCCCCAACTAGAGATGGAATTCCAGAACCTAAACAACTCAATTGAGAGCTCCGTGACCGGTTCAATTCAAGGGAAGGTCCACCAATAATGGAAAGGCCATTCCCCGTTTCTTGATCCCTCATTCCACGAATTCGTTGTTACTGATTCATTCAAGGACTGAATTTCGTTTTATGAAAAGGCATAGACTCCCCACTTCTTTGTCTTATTAGCGCAGGTCTTCGTCAATGATGAAAGCCGCTGAACTTAAGACTCGAGTTGAGAAAGAGGGCGGATAGGAGGGCTTTCAGGGACTGGGGAAGACGGGTGGATTATAGAGCTAGGGGCGGATCAGAGGTTTGTCCATTGGGATTGGGCATGGACGAGCGGGCCAGCAAAATGAAAAAAAAACTTATCCCATCGCATCATTAACCGGTGTAGGATTAAAGATCAGGTCCAGGATTCGAGTCAAATCGACCTTCCCTCTCATCTCAGGGTGAGGCAAGGTAGCTTGCTCAAATGTTCGTTGTTCAATATCTCGGCAGCTCAAGAAGTTGGACTAGCTGCTCCCATTCCTCAAAGCCCGGAGTGGATTCTAGGGGAAGGGCAGAGCCTCACCTTGCAGTAGGAAGGTCTTCGTTGCTGGGACGGGTTCAAACTGGACTGAAGGGAGGAGGAATGAAAGACTCCTTACTGGGGATTCATCACTGGCTAGGGCTTTCGAATCAAAGCATGGGCATCTGCAAGTAAGAGGGAACAGTAGATCGTCGATTGAAGAGCCAGGTCAGTCAACTTCTATTGATTATTGATTCGACTAGAGGGACTCCTAGCAACTTGTATGACGGGGCCCCATGGAGACGCAGGAGCCGCCAGCCGGATCGACCAATAAATGATAGGCCAGAGGGATGGGCTCATTCGACTAATTAGTGATCCCTGGCCCTACCTAACAAAGAGATGTCCCTAAACTATAATAAATAAGAGGGGATTGGTTGATCGGAAAGCTCGGGCAGGAGTAGGACATTCCATAAAAATCTTTCTGATCCGCTAGCTGTCACTCCTTGCCCTATTCGGTCAAGCAGCTTCACTCCTCTCAAATCCTATTTTTTCATCGACAGGTAGGGTGAATTCTAAGGTTCCTTATTCCGGTTGTTAAGCGGAAGAAGAGGGAGAAAGAATGGGCACAGCCCCACCAGCAGCCCGCGTTTTCGACCCGAAAGGAATTGAAAATTAAACAAGAATCTGTGTTCACTATCTATGGAGCGGAGTGACTATCCTTAATCTCCTCTTCCCTATCTCCCCCTTGCCTTTTTTTTCTTTTTCTCGCCGGCAGGTAGTTTACTTGCTTACTTGTTAGAGTCAGGAGAATCCATTTCTTTTTTTGTATTGTTTATTATGATTGATCTGTAGTTCAAGGGCACTCTTCCTAATCCGAGTTTAAGATGGAATAAGACCCAGACGTAGAGTCCCGTCGGCCGGTAAGGGATTTTTTCTATTGATTTTTTATTCCCTTCAGTCCTTACCTTTAAATAAGGGATTCTTCTCTTTCTCCACGAGGTCTTCAAGCCAGATGGAGTAGTGCATCTCTGTCTTGAAAGCCCGCCCTACAGATAGGAGTTCCTATCTCTACTGCCTATCCAACCCGAAGATTCTTATTCATGGTGGAGTGCTTCGAGTAGGATCCGACCCCATCCCAGCAGTCAAACTCCTTCCTGACCCGCCTCACCTGCCTCTGAAGCTGGAATGCCTTTCTTTTATAGAGGAGGCTACCCGAGGAATCGATAAGTTTGAAGTGGGATGTGGAATGTGATTGGTGATGGATGGTGGTTATGAAATAAGTTCTGCATCAGATGATGAGCCCGTGCGAAAACTTTTTCTTTTATTGGCGCCCGGCTATTCGATTGAGTCGAAAGCCTACCAACGCATAAAGGTTCCGATTCGAGCGAGAGCCCAAACTGGGGAGGCGAGAACGTCTTGATCGAAAGCTCCACTGTTCTGAATAATTTTAAAAATTCGATCAAATCGATCGAGAATCTTATCATCTGTTAGGTAGGCCAACCGACCGACCGAGTTTTGTTGGGCGTCCATGTCACAGAACCTTTCTTCTAGCCAAGAATCCCATTATTGATCGAATCGGGGCGGATCCAATTCATTGGCAAATGAAAAATCTAC